AAGGAAATGAAGAACGAGAACGAAACGAAATAAAGCGTTTCTAGTTTCGGATGAGCTTCTCCCAATTATGTCTGGTAATAGAATAGGGCGGCTTGCTCTGACCAAGACGCCACTTTTTGCTCCGTCCATGGAGCGGATGAATTTCCTGGAATGTAGACAGACAAAAAGAGGGAATGCAGGGATAGGAATAGGAATTATAGTACCATTGGAAGAAGGGGCACCTGTGGGAACATCTCTACTGACGAACCATTTCAATAGTACGGGTGCTGCCGTGCCACAAGGCACGACCATGGAAGTAATGAAAAAGAAAGAGTTATGTAGTTGGACCATCTGCTCTATCCGTTCGAGTTTCTCTTCTCTAGAGAAGATGAGACGCTAAACATAAAAGTGTTCGCAACGCATACCGAAAGGGTACCAATGAAGCCGACCATTAATGACTAGTTCGAACACCAGGAGCGGTCTGATCCCTTATTTGATCATACAGACTGCTCTTAGAAAGATGAAAGAAAAGCAAACTCTCATAGTTGGAGCTGGGCTCCAACTATTTCTTCGTAAGTGAGGTGAGGTACTTCTTTCGGTTTGAATAGGGGGTAGCCCTTTTTTTGGTTGAAGTAGCCGCGACTTTGGTCGTAGTCAGTTCAAACACATAAACCCAGTCCACTTGCAGCCATGTTGATCAAAATGACTAAGTTTCATGACTTGACCAGTCACTCGCCCTCGTATTAGAAGATCATCTCACCCTGTGGTCGACATTCCATTCCCCTTAGTCGTAGGTGCTCGTTCTATTTTGATTTGAATGGGCCGGGTCTCCCGAGGTACATATGGCCGGCCCTTCGGGTGTCTCGGTGATACAAACAAAGAAAAGACGAATTCCAATCACATCCCCTATCACTTAAAGCCAATCCTTACAAAAGGAGGAAATAGAATCGAATAATCTACCTTAGTTTTTCCTTTCCGTTGATTCCCCCCGACAATCAAGCTGCACTTCCTTCTAACAAGTGGCTGAGAGTCAGCAAGCAACCTTGGCCTCTTGGCAGGAGGTTCGCTGCCCCCTTCCTTTCCGGTCCGGCCGCGGTACGGCACCTGAACTCGAAGCTACGATCAGATCCGATTGGATCTGATCCGTTCAGATTCCACAGATCCAGCCGATGGAAAAATAGTCTTTACTTAGGAGGGCTAAGACATTGAAGGATAGTGTCCACTCCAGACCTCTCCTGGTGTTTTGTTTACGCACCTTCTAATTAGTCCTTGCCATTTCTTACTTAAGGCTCTCCATAGCTATTCTTATCAGTGCTTCCCTTCCTAACGAGCCAACAAGTTAGAGATGTAAAGACGGTTCCTTACCAGGAGTCAATCCCACTAGAATCCCTCTCCTTACAGGACTAGGGTAATCCCTTTCTGTTAAAAAGTCAGATTTAGAAGATGTATCCTATTGTAAGCCTAGATATTCACCTTACCTGTGAGATTTCCTGCCGAGATAAGACCTTCTTTATATACGAGCGGTCTATGCGAGCTCCCCTTTAACACCCTTTGAAGTTCTCTGAAAGGCTTCGGCTACTAGATGGGTTTCTTCCCCTTTTCTTTTTTTAGCTATTGCTAATCCCTTCTCCTTTATGCCGATCTTTTAACTAGCAGTTGTGATTCAATCCATTTTATTTCCACTCCCCTTTTTTATTTGACTGGCTAGAGTAGCAATTACCATGTCTTCTTACTCTTTTGCTTTTTCGGGATAAAGGTTCTTTTGCGAAAGAAGAGCTTGCTTTCTGTAAATGGACAGAAGACCTTGTGAAAGAAAGTGATCCTCCCTCTTAAATAAGGAATTGATAGCCCTCTTTCTTCAGTCATTGATAGAGAGGAATGCCCTAGGGTCTCTCTTGGCGGAGGAATGGAACCTTTTGGAGAGGAAGAAGCGCAACTAGTCTTTATAAGTAACAAGTATTTTCTCTCTCTCTCTTTGACACCTCTGGGGAACGACTCGGCTAGCTTTGAAGAGAAGAAAGAGGGAGTAGGAGGTGGGATTTGCATGGCAGGTCTACGAACCTGGGCTTTGGAATTGGGATAGGCAGAAATTGAGGAGAAGTCCCCCGCGGAGAAGCTTCATGGCCTGGAACCAGTGTAGGGTGTAGGCTTGCAAAGCATAGGCTACCCTCGGGGGCGTAAATATAGAGGAGAAGAAAAGCCTTGGGTTGACCAAGGATAGGAAATCGACTCTATCTACTGATGCGGGAAAGGCTGTTGAGAAGGGGACATGTGATCAATTTGTTCTCCTTTCTAAGCGATCCATTGCGTGTCACGTCGTCCCAGTCAAAGAAGGTAAGAAGGAGTAGGCTCAATAGAAAGTGAACTCAGACCTTGTCTTTCACGCATGGGGAGGAAGGAGATAACAAGAACCAAGTTGGTGGTATCTGGGGAATGGCTTCAACGGAGAAAGAGGGGTCGGAAAGCGAAAGGGCAGAGCATATGTAGCTCCTGATATAGGATAATTCCAGATAGTGTAGTTATGTCGAGCGACAGAAGGGAGTCTGAAGACTGAAGATAAGAATAGTCTTGCTAAGATGAATGCCGCTTGAACGAGTTTAAGAGGTGAAAGAGTGAAAGAAAACTCTTCCTTTTCAGGTCGGGTTAAAGAAGGGTCTCATCGGGGTATTCACCTAGCTCCCTAGCTTCCTATATTCCCACTCGAGCGGGATAAAAGGGGATGAGTTATTCTCGTAGCTAAATGCCCAAGTCGGGCAGGTATAGAGGTTCAAGAGACTGTACTCGCCCTTCATCCCTCTTACATTCAACAGAAGCAATAGCAAAGAAAGCAGCAAGAGTGGAGAGAACAAGCTCTTCAAGCTCAGCTTCGGCAACAGCAACTCGAGAAAGCAATTCAGTTTGTGAGGAACCGGCCACTTCTTTATATACGTCGCCATTTGACGATCTGTCTGTTCAGGCAGGTGCCACGGAAGTGAGTACGGAATCAGAGAAGGGGGACAGCAACGTCAAAGACTGAGGGAAATGAGTTCCGAGACTCATCTAAGTTCCCATCGGCCGTTTGAAGCCACGGGATGGGGAAAGTCAGAATAGAAGTACTGCGCAACTGTCCCAATAGGCGCAAGGAGCGTTTACACTCGACAAGAGGTCTCAGAGCGACCCCTATGGTATGGCTAAGCTCCGTTCATAGCCTGGGAAAACCACTGACGATCTGTCTTTAGTAGGTCGTCTATTCTTTCTTACCTCGGGATAGGAGTAAGAAATTTTCTGACTATGAAACGGTCTCTGTCAGCCTTACCAGCTGTCTGAGATGAGCGTCCAAACCGAATCGATCTTTTCCCTCAGCTATCCCTTCCCGTCTTCGTTTAGCAGCGAACTCAATGATGGCCTTTCTGATCTCATCCGTTTTTCAAGCTCTGAAATTGAGAGAGGATGCAGGACGGACTGTAACCGGGGCATCCCGAAGAGCCGAAGGATGGCACCTCTGGAGGGATCTGTCTGAAAGATCGGACAACATACATATATTACTCACTCTATGTTTGTTCATCCGCTAATGAATTTCCTCCTGCTGGAACGATGTCACTTATGGGAGGCCAGTGACAGGATAGAACTATCTTTCTCGATATCCCAATTCTAGCGTAGCATCTATTACACAGTTAGCAGCTCTTTCCTCTTGCGGGAAAGCTATTCCTTGAGTTGAGATGCTACTGCTTAGATTAGATGGTTAGCTCAGGAGATGCTTTCTTGTAGCTCTACCTTTTAAAAAGCACTTCTCTTGCGTTCTTGAGTTAGTTTTTTGTCTTGTAGCTACTACCGATATGCTATGCAAGTGGTAGAAGTGGTGCTATTAATTCAGTGCTAAGCACTCAGCTCGCGCAGGGCTTGGAAGACCCTTCGCTAGCGAGGCAGCTATTACAGAGGAAGAATAAGAGGGAGGGGGTACCGAGGAGACAAGGACAACTATGTAAGGCTTAGACCTTGCGTATACTGCTCCTCCTTTTGGTAGCTCTCTCTTCAAGCACTCTTGCCTTAAGAAGGGCTAGCTATGTTTCAAGCACTCCTTCTCCTTCTTGAAAGAACAACTAAAAAAACTCTTCCCATTCAAGCACTACTTGCAGCTACCTATCCCTACAACTACTAAACGCTATGAAAGCCATACAACTGCTATACCTGCAATGAACCTGCTATGAAAACGATACACCTGCTCTACTGACCCTACCATTTGTAGAGAAGAAATAAGTCACAAGGGAAAGAAATAAAAGAACAACTACTTGATAAGGTGTTGCTAAGAGACAAAAGTAATAAAGCAGCTATTCCAGTAACACACCTGCTATGCAATGCCAGCTATGAAAGTGGATGTATAGGCCTCCTATCCCATACCCAATCCAAGAGAGCACTCTAGTGGGCCTGTTTGTTGGCGGTGAAGCAAGCAAACGTCTCATTTCGTTCCAGATCGTATTGGAATGTCTTCTCTTTGCCCGATGGATACCTATTTTAAGTGATCAAAGAAGGGGATTTGCTTAGCTCATCCAGTTTCTAGAAAACGTTCTTCTGTGCCCTTTGCGCTGTCTTTGAACTTCTTGCTCGCTTCCTGAGCCTGTCAACCAGGGCGAAATTATGAACATTTCTTCCCCGAGAGTCCACTCACTACAGGAAGATATGAAATATCTGGTACAGTTGTACTTCAACGGATAAAAACTTAATATGTGTATATACCGGTCTGGAATTAGGTGTAGCTATATTACAAGCTTATGTTTTTACGATCTTAATCTGTATTTACTTGAATGATGCTATAAATCTCCATTAAAGTGGTTATTTATTTATAATTGAAGAAAAGCGAGGAGCTTTTAAGCGTACCGAGTTTACGAGGCCCCGGATTCCCCACCCATAAAGAGCGTACACCTTACTTTCCTTTGATAATCTATCTTCTAGGCCGGGGGGTTTGTCCATTGGGATTGGGGAATGGGAAGTAGGCCTTCGGGTAACTAGAGATAACCTGCGACGCTTGGAAGCAGATTCTTTCTACTGCTCGCCTTGAGCTTTGTTCGGTACATACTATTCGGACTGACTACTTTCCTATTGATTTCTATTGGAAGACGGGAGCGTCTAGCCATTGAATAAGGCATTTAGCAGAGCTGGCGGAATTAGCAAGACCGTTCTGCAGGAGTACCGGCTTGAGAACCGGACTGAACAGGGACGTTATCAGGAGTGGCTTACTGCTCACCAAAGTGAAATAGCGTTGACACTGAAAGCGGGCTCTAGAGCACTGCGACATTGGTGCGCGGTAAATAAGATGGCACGACGATCTATATGGAAGGGCAACAAGACTGGCTCGGGAACTGAAATGGATGCGCAAGGGTAGTAACCATGCGAAAACAACGTTCAGGACTACGGAGTTGGCCTCCCGAGGAAATGACTATCCTTATTACTACAGGATAGGCTTAAGCGGAGTTGCACGCCCCGCCGAGGAACCTGCGGACGATGGAGCGAAACGATGCAGAACGGGAAGTAGGCTCAGTGATTCGTCGGAATTGTACCCTCTCATTGCTTCGGAGGGGCAAAGTCAATCTGAGTAGAGTAATCGGACCTTACTTAGGCCCACCTCCCTGGGCCGAATTCGAAGTGCTCGGATGAGACAAATGCAGCCGGATTGCTCGTTGAAAGCAGAGGAGGATTTAACTGTACGGGGAGACTGCTTCAAGCCATACAAGGACTTCTTCACTAGTAGTCAAAGGGCTTTGCTGCATCTTCGCTCATCTTCCCATTACCGGCGGAGAACTCAAGGGCTCCAAACTCCTTAGGTCTTGTTTTGTAAGCTTGAAGCTTTGAAACCTGTCGAGATTAACTTACCACTCCACTAACCTAAGCTTACCAGATCAAGTAGATCACTACCGAAACCCGTACCGTACACGCTGCTTTCTCGGCTTCGCCTCTTTCTGACAACGCCGACCCTCCCCGTACGCTTTGAGGGACTGAGCCTTCGGATCCCACCTTATTGGTCTTCTTTCCGCTGTCGCTGAGAAATGTGGAACGTATAGCGCTCTTCCGCTGAGAAATGCCCTCCTTTTTTTTGGCTTCGCCTTGTGGTCAGAACCGAGACATATGGTTTTGGTACAGAAAAGAAATGTCACCAAGGGGCTCAACCGCCTTATCAGTAGATCTCCCTCCGTCCTATCGTACCTCTAGCAAACAACAAAGATGAACTTCGAGCTGCCCTTCTCTTTTTGAATATGGAATTCCGGCTTTATAAAAGAAAGCCCTATTTTTGTTAGCTGTTAGCGCGCAGTAGCCCATCTCATGATACGGAGAGAACCATTTGATATGAGTAACAATTAGTTTCCTTTCACCGGGCGTGTGGCATTAAGAGCCCCTTGGGATCCTTCCTCATCAAGAGAAGAGATCCACTCATGCATAGCTTCGACTAAGAATAATAATACAAGGGAGTCTTCTTCTTCGAAGTCGCCCTAGGTTTCGATCCACCATCGGTGAGACCCCTCTTGCTTAAGTACTGGTTCCCTTCACTAAAAGAAAGAACTCGTTGAGACTTGGTCCATTGTTAGGAGAACCTCGTCTCTCCCTCTCTCACCTCAAGGTATGGTTTGGGCCCTGTGGTGGTGCAGAACTAACTCGATAAGATCAATAAGATTCAAGATCCATGGAATCCTCCCGTAGAGTAGACTACCGACCTTTATTAGCCAACCTCTTCGATTAATCAAGTTGAGACAAGCAAGCAAACTATGTATGGCTTGGGGGTTAGATACGAGGGACTTCAGAAGACTACACCTAAGCGGAAACTGGCACCTGAGAAATTCCAACTCCTGCTGACATATTATTTACCCGGCGGGTAATAGGGAGAAGGACTTCGACTGAGACTCTTGAAAGATCAAGTGCGCGTCCTATCAAACTATACCTGTCGCACTATAACTTTTGCTGGGGTGGGTTCCGGAGCTGACCACGACGTATCAAGTCACCACCAAAAGGGCTTATTGTGCATCTCCCTTTAGGCGCAAGAGGCGCCAGCAAAGCATTCTTTAATGAATGCAAGTGGGATGCTGTCCATCTAGCCGAGCTGCCTCATGACTGACTTTCAGGCTCGGGCTCATCAGACACCAAGTCCTTAGTCGCAGCTCACAGGTACGTAGGTCCGTCCATCCGTTCGCTTCCGCCGCTTCCCTCGTCGTACGTAGTCCTCTTAGGTATATTCTTCGAGGCCCTAAAGTCCAACATCCAAATGATCATCCGAAGCCATGCGAGCATCCAAATCCACATCTGAATCCGTCGCATCAGAAGCTAGCAGTAGCTATGGATATATCAGATACTAGGAATTTCCAACCCCTTAAAGTACTCAACCAGTGAGCCTTCCAGTTCATCCGGAAGAGGCGGAGGATCCATATCCAAAGTGAGTCATATCCAGTATAGGCTGGCTAACACTTATGTACCTAAAAAGGGAAAGGGTATTATCTCTCGAAAGCAGCATAAGGAGTTGCTTATCGTGAATCCGGAAATGAAATTGAAGCAGATTTTATCAGTAGGTTGCCCTCCTTGTTAGCTATGATTAGTAAATAGTATATATAATAGTAATAGTAAATTCTACGCTCCCTGGTTCAGGTCTTTCCTCTTCCTCAGTTTCCGGCCGGGATGAAGAGGTTTATACTTCCGTCCTCAATGTACTTTCCCATTGGAGCTTGGCCCCCTTTTTGAAAGGACTCAATTCCAAGACTAGGAATGGTCTTTTTCAAAAATTGTTTGTTATTAGATAACATTTTTTAAGTATAATTTTGTTATACCCCGGAGCGCACTAACGGAAAACCTGAGATAACGACGTCTACTTCTTAGCTGCTGTGAAAGTTAGCGTCTTAAAGAAAGTAAGTGCTTGCTGCTCTTGCTCTTATAGTTAGAGAACGCAAGCATACCTTTTTCACACTCGAACTCTCCTACTGTGTGCTGTGTGTGCTTTCAAGCAATAAGACTGCTTGCTAAACGAACCACTGCTGACGAAGTGCCCCATACCTGCACTAGCACTTCAATCAAACCTTCTTTTAGGAAAGGGATAAGCTGTAGACATCTGCTTAGGTTATTAAGGCACTGCCGTCTTCTTCTTTTCGAACTCGATACTCTCTTGTTCTTTCCAGCTTGACTGCTGTTCTTAGTTATGGATGGGATTTTCTTCCCTTCGGTTCTATTGAGACAATAAATCACTTTCGCTCTGCTCTGTATGTGCGCTCATCAAGTAATAGATGGACTGTAACAAGATTAGACTCTCTTTTTTAAGAAAAGGAACAGTAATTGCTGGATTACAAAGTATCCATTGCTTCGAATTCAAATTGGATTTCCTTCAATACTTCACAAGCAGCAGCTAGTTCAGGACTCCATTTACTAGCCTCACGAAGAATTTAATTACCCTCAAGAGCAAGAATCAAACAGCCTAACAACCTTTTGCTTCTTCCCTTGATCTGCTCCTGAGCCAAGCTCGCCTTTTTAGATACTTCTCAATCCCATTTCGGGCTAGACCATCGAAATCTTCAACTTCTGGCTAAGCCGACATAACACATATTCAACCACTGATTAAGTCGACATAACATCCTCACGTTCAGTAAGGTTTTTCCAATTGGATTACCTTGCCGGAATTTGATAGAAGTAGGGCTTTATTTGCCTTCGACTGCGCATTCTGCTCGAGCTCGCCGATGCCATTAGAGGTGTAACTGGTTTTGAAAAACCTTGCTTCGCAGACAAGAGTGTGGACAGTATATTTAATACCCTCTACTAATGCAGTTCTCGCTGCTCAACTATATAGATGGGGGCCCATGTGTAACAGCAAATGGTGAACAACGAGCACCAAGCTCTTTTGCCTATGCGCTTACGAGGACTCCTTCACTTAATTACATTTCCTTCCGGATCCTGTTTTTTATATTCTGATCGGGTAATTTGCATATTCTGATGATTACAGGTTTCGGAACAAGTCTTCAAACCAGATGCCTTCTGCAGCCTGATGTTCTACCAAAGTATCAGGCGACACATACGCTCAACGGCTTTCTGGAAGTGATGGGAATGGCGCATACTCAAACGAGGGATTTCCTACAGTAGATGAAAGGTACTTAACTAAAAGGAGGACCATGCGGAGTAATACGGAAGGGATACCTCTGAAGAGGTAGTGAAACCATTATTTCAGCAAGGCAATGAGAATTGTTTTAGGACAACATATTTGATTGATACCCCGATGGATCGACTCTACTTTAGAGTAGCTGTACTTTCTTAGAGTGGATTGAGGATGAAGTGGAACTCCGATGAGAACGTAGTCTTGCTGTATCCCCTGAAGAAGAGTTTTCTAACCTCTCCTTAAAAGAAGCTGGATCATGAAATGGAGTGGAACCCTAGCAATAAGGATGACTCTCGAAAGCTTGGCCCGTATTACATTAGTGGGACTACGGCTGACTCTTTTTCTCCTCAATCGGGGTTAATTGCCATTCTTAACATCTTTCGCTACCTTTCTTTCACAGGTGGCAGAATTCTAGACAATATAACCTTACCAACTAAAGTTGCCTACTCTATTGCAGTAAGGGCTTAAGCTATCGAAGTGACCTGGCTCCATCTATATTGGCATCGGTCATCTATTTCGTCTTTGGAACTCCTAAAAGAGTTTACAGGCCTAGCTCAACGAAAAAGGCAAGTCCTTTGGTTCCAGGTTCGAGTGATGGATCACCAGTAAGAGATCAACGAAAAGCAAGCCTTCTTCCCAGTTTGAACTGAAAGAAAGTAGTTGAAACCCGAGACAAAAGGAGTGTACGTTACTTAAGGAAGTGTACTTAACGAGGGGATGTTGAGTAAGGGAGGAGTCGGTATACTAATATAAGTCTTTGTCTCAACCCTAGCTAGAAGAAAGAAAGGGTATGCCTGCGTGTAGAAGACCTAAAGCCTAATTCGGATCAGCCTATGAAAAGTAGTTCCCCGTGGAAAGCGAGAGAGCTGTTGATGGAAGAGGAATCCTTGCTCACACCGGTCTAATGTCAAATTCAGTTTCTTTATT